ATGCACTGGAGTACTGATGTGCATCATGCGCCCGAATATCCGTATAGTAATGTTCATCTAGTACCAAAAACAAGTCATTTATGGATATTAGCAGGAGGTCTATGCAGATCCAGTATAGTGTCTTTTTCACTCCACAAGGATCAAGATCAAATGAATTCTAATTCTTTTTCTGTCGAAGAAAGAAATATCTTTGATTTGACTAATGATCAAGTAAGACATAAATTTTTTGGTAAAAGTAAAAAGGATGGGAAAATTTTTGAGTATTCAAAACCTTATCGAATCATATCCAATGGTCATTGGAATCTCATAGATCCCTCTATTTGTCAAGAGAATTCCGATGATTCCTTGGCGAAAAAGCGAAGAAATAGATTCGTGATTCCCTTACAATATGATCAAGAACGAGAAAAGAAACTAATACGATCTTTTTGTATTTCTATTAAAATACCTATAAATGGTATTTTACGTAAAAATAGTATTCTTGCTTATTTTGATGATCCGCGATATAGAAGAAGCAGTTCGGGAATTACTAAATATGGGATTGTCGAAGTAGATTCAATCGTAAAAAAAGAGAATTTGATTGAGTATCGAGGAGCAAAAAAATTTAGTCCGAAATACCAAATGCAAATGAGAGTAGATCGATTTTTTTTCATTCCCGAGGAAGTGCATATCTTCCCCGTATCTTCGCCCATAATGGTCCGAAACAATAGTATCGTTGGAGTAGATACACGACTTGCTTTAAATATAAATACAAGAAGCCAAGTAGGTGGATTAGTCCGAGTGGAGAGAAAAAAAAGGAGTATTGAACTGAAAATTTTTTCTGGAGATATTCATTTTCCTGGAGAGGCGGATAAAATATCTAGGCACGGCGGCATTTTGATACCACCAGGAATGGAAAATAAAAATTATAAGGGATCAAAAAAATTTAAAAATTGGATCTATGTTCAACGGATCACACCTATAAAAAAAAAGTATTTTGTTTTGGTTCGGCCCGTAGTCCCATATGAAATATCCGATGGAATAAATTTAGCAACACTTTTTCCTCAGGATCTCTTGCAGGAAAAGGATAATGTGCAACTTCGAATTGTCAATTATATACTTTATGGAAATAGCAAGTCAATTCGAGGAATTTCTCACACAAGTATTCAATTAGTTCGGGCTTGCTTAGTATTGAATTGGGACCAAGAAAAAAGGGGTTTTATAAAAGAAGAGGTTCATGCTTCCTTTGTTGAAATAAGGGCAAATGATCTGCTTCGTGATTTCATCAGAATTGAGTTAGTAAAGTCCACTATTTCTTATACCGTAAAAAAGTATGATACGTCAAGTTCAGGATTGATTTACAATATTGGATTAGATCGTACCAATATAAATCCTTTTAATTCCAAGGCAAAGACTCAATCATTTCCCCAACATCAGGGAACTCTTGGTACGTTGTTGAATCGAAATAAGGAATGCCAATCTTTCCGAATTTTGTCATCATCCAATTGTTCTCGAATTGGCCCCTTTAATACTTCGAGATATAATAATGCGACAAAAGAATTGGATCCCATGAATCCAATTAGGGATTTGTTGGGTCCCTTAGGTACTACTGTATTTAAAATAGCGAATCCTTGTTTATCTTACTATTTAATAACTTATAATCAAATCTTTTTAAAGAACTATTTGTTACTTGACAATTTTCAACAGACTTTCCAAGTACTTCAATTTCAATACTGTTTCCTAGATGAAAATAGTAGGATTTATAATCCCGATCCGTGTAGTAACATCATTTGGAATTTATTCCATTTTAATTGGTGTTTTCTCCATCACGATTATTGTGAAGAGGCATGGACAATAATTAGCCTTGGCCTATTTCTTTGTGAAAATTTATGTCTATTGAAATACGGATCACGCATAAAAAAATCTGGTAAAATTTTCATTGTTCATGTTGACTCTTTAGTTATAAGATCAGCTAAGCCCTATTTGGTCACTCCGGGAGCAACTGTTCATGGCCATTATGGGAAAACCTTTTATGAAAGAGATACATTAATTACATTTATATATGAAAAATCGAGATCCGGCGATATCACGCAGGGTCTTCCAAAAGTGGAACAAATCTTAGAAGTTCGTTCAATTGATTCAATATCGATGACCCTCAAAAAGAGAGTTGAAGGTTGGGACGAACGTAGCCGAAGGCTTCTTGGGATACCTTGGGTATTCTTGATTGGAGCTGAACTAACCATAGCACAAAGTCGTATCTCTTTGGTTAATAAGATCCAAAAGGTTTATCGATCCCAGGGGGTACAGATCCATAATAGACATATAGAGATTATTGTACGTCAAGTAACATCAAAAGTGTTGGTTTCAGAAGATGGAATGTCTAATGTGTTTTCACCTAGGGAACTGATTGGATTGTTGCGAGCAGAGCGAGCAGGGCGTGTTTTGGACGAAGCGATCTGTTATCGGGCAATCTTATTGGGAATAACGAAGTCATCTCTGAATACTCAAAGTTTCATATCCGAAGCGAGTTTTCAAGAAACTGCTCGAGTTTTAGCAAAAGCTGCTCTACGAGGTCGTATTGATTGGTTGAAAGGGCTGAAAGAGAACGTTGTTCTGGGGGGGATTATACCGGTTGGTACTGGATTCAAAAAATTAGTACATCGTTCAAAGCAAGATAAAAACATTCATTTGAAAATAAAAAGGAAGAATCTATTCGAATTGGAGATGAGAGATATTTTGTTACACTATAGAGAATTTTGAGAATTTTATTTGTTCTTGCGTCCCGAACTATTTCCATGGGACATCAGACCAATCATTTACATGATACATGATTTAGTAATTCCTAACAAGAGGTTCATTCTTTTTACTTGAATTCTCTGGTCCGATTATGGATTTGGTAATCAAGTAAAAATAAAGAATGAAAATAAATTCATGATTTTGGTCGTAGATCAATGGTCAATCCTGGTATAAGGTTCCGTCGGAACAATTATTTATTTCACAGGTTACTGAATCTCTCTAAAAAAAAAAAAGAGAAAGTGTGGCAAAATGGGAAGACGATATTGGAACATAAATTTGGAAGAGATGATGGAAGCAGGAGTTCATTTTGGTCATGGTACTAAGAAATGGAATCCTAGAATGGCTCCTTACATCTCTGCAAAGCGTAAAGGTATTCATATTACAAATCTTACTATAACTGCTCGTTTTTTATCAGAAGCCTGCGATTTAGTTTTTGATGCAGCAAGTATGGGAAAAAACTTCTTAATCGTTGGCACCAAAAATAAAGCAGCGGATTTAGTAGCATCAGCAGCAATAAGGGCTCGATGTCATTATGTTAATAAAAAATGGCTTGGTGGTATGTTAACAAATTGGTCTACTACAGAAACAAGACTTCAGAAGTTCAGGGACTTAAGAGCGGAACAAAAAATGGGGAAACTCGCCCGTCTCCCAAAAGGAGATGCAGCAATGTTGAAGAGAAAGTTATCCACCTTGCAAACATATCTGGGTGGGATCAAATATATGACGGGATTGCCCGATATTGTAATTATCGTTGATCAGCAAGAAGAATATATGGTTCTTCGAGAATGTGTCATTTTGGGCATTCCGACGATTTGTTTAATCGATACAAATTGTGACCCAGATCTTGCAGATATTTCTATTCCGGCCAACGATGATGCTATAGCATCGATTCGATTGATTCTTACCAAATTAGTATCCGCAATTTTGGAGGGCCGAAATAGTTATATAAAAAAAGGTTGATTATCTTATAATTTAATAGTTAAGAAAAAGAAGAAGAAGATTAGTTCCTTTTTGTTGAACTCCATGGATTTCTTTGATTGTTTATTATTTTGGTTTGCATTTTTGAACTATGTTTTGAATATTGAATAAAAAATGATTGGTATTTTTTTTTATGTAATTTCTTGGTATTCTAAATATAATGTATGATTCCTATTAATAAATGAAGGTAGATGAATTGAGAAAGATATGGTTGAATCAAAATAATTCCTTTTTTAAGTTCGATTTCTATTATAGGGCAATATGAATGTTATACTATGTTCCATTAAAACACTCAAAGGGTTATACGATATGTCAGGTGTAGAAGTAGGCCAACATTTATATTGGGAAATAGGAGGTTTACAAATTCATGCCCAAGTGCTTATCACTTCTTGGGTTGTAATTGCTATTTTATTAGGTTCAGCCATCATAACTGTTCGGAATCCACAAACCATTCCGACCGACGGGCAGAATTTCTTCGAATATGTCCTTGAATTTATTCGAGACTTGAGCAAAACTCAGATTGGAGAGGAGTATGGTCCTTGGGTTCCATTTATTGGAACGATGTTCCTATTTATTTTTGTTTCTAACTGGTCAGGTGCTCTTTTACCTTGGAAAATCATAAAGTTACCTCATGGGGAGTTAGCTGCGCCCACGAATGATATAAATACTACTGTTGCTTTAGCTTTACTCACGTCAGTGGCATATTTCTATGCGGGTCTTAGCAAAAAAGGATTGGGATATTTCGGTAAATACATTCAACCAACTCCAATACTTTTACCAATTAATATCCTAGAAGATTTTACAAAGCCTTTATCTCTTAGTTTTCGACTTTTCGGGAATATATTGGCTGATGAATTAGTAGTTGTTGTTCTTGTTTCTTTAGTGCCTTCAGTAGTTCCTATACCTGTCATGTTTCTTGGATTATTTACAAGTGGTATTCAAGCTCTTATTTTTTCAACTTTGGCTGCGGCTTATATAGGTGAATCCATGGAGGGTCATCATTGACTAACTTTCGAAATAGTTTTTTAAGCTTATCCCAATTAAAGCAATGCGGGGTTCAATATAATCCACAGGGCTGGAGAAGAAAATGAAAATAGCTAATATTATGTATTGTAGTATTGTATATATGAAGAAAGATAGATGATATTGCAGAGTTTTTAAGAGAAAAAAGGATTGGGTGGGGGGTGCTACTAGATATATGTACAGAATACGATTTAATATTAATAGAATAATAAATAATAGAATAATAAAGTGCAGGTGGTTTACGTTATGGAAGAAAAAAAGTATATGTTATTTACTAGTTAGATAGGAATTATCCCTATCTCTTTTTTTCTAACTCACTTCATTTAGAATTTATATAGATTCAAATATCAGTCCTTTTTCGATTTTTTCTGTGATTGTTAATTGAATGAAAGAATATAAGAGTTTCTAAACAAGAAAACACAATGGCTAAAACCGTATGTATCTATTTACATAAAACTCCATCATGGGTAGAAAGAAAGGAAAAACAGTATATGGAAGTAGTTCTTAAAATTAAGTAATATTCTGTTGGAGTTTTTAGCTACTTCGACCCGATAGATTTTAGTGATAAGTATCAATAAAAAAAAAATAAGAAAGAAGTAAGTAAAAAGGTAGTATAGTAAAGTAAATAGTAAAAGTAGAAAAAGAAGTGGATAAAGATTAAGTAGTAATTCATTGGTTGGTTGTATCATTAACCATTTCTTTTTTTTTGCGAGGAAATTACCGTGAATCCACTTATTTCTGCTGCTTCCGTTATTGCTGCTGGATTGGCTGTGGGGCTTGCTTCTATTGGACCTGGGGTTGGTCAAGGTACTGCTGCGGGCCAAGCTGTAGAAGGTATTGCGAGACAACCAGAAGCAGAGGGTAAAATACGAGGTACTTTATTGCTTAGTCTGGCTTTTATGGAAGCTTTAACAATTTATGGACTGGTCGTGGCATTAGCTCTTTTATTTGCAAATCCTTTTGTTTAATTTTATCGTAGAATCAAAATGTAAAAAAAAGGGAGACCTATCTTTTTTCTTATTTTATTAACTGGGAGTTTCCCTTTGCTCCTTCTAATTTTACTCCTATAACTATTTATTTTTTGTTTGTCGAAACAATACTTTGGGAGGGACTGATTTGAGGATAAGGAATTAGCAGATCCACTCGCTTTCTTCCCTTTCGTTCTTAGTTTAGTAAAATTCCATTAAAAATAAGAAATGGAACAAAAAAATAGATAAAAAAAATGGGGGAGGCGAGTGGAGTGATACAAAAAGAACTCTGTTCTTTGTTAGTCCTATCTATAAGAGGAGAGCATATGAAAAATATAACCGATTCCTTTGTTTCCGTGGGGCACTGGCCATCCGCTGGGAGTTTCGAGTTTAATACCGATATTTTAGCAACAAATCCAATAAATCTAAGCGTTGTGCTGGGTATATTGATTTTTTTTGGAAAGGGAGTGTGTGCGAGTTGTGTATTTCAAGAATAGGTTGGATTTCGCCGGCTGCACTTTATTTATATTTATGTATTCTTTTTTTTATTTGCGTAAATAGGAAAAAGGGTGCACAATCTCGACGAATTACTTCGTAATTGGATTTTATTCAGAAATCATATCTAAGAACCATAGCATTTCGTGACTAATTGGTAAATGAACTTTGATTCTCTATCAACCAATAATGTTGAGGTCTTTTACATGGTTAAAGATAAATTGTTTGAAGTCCAGGCACAGCATACCGTGGTACTCTTTCTACCGCTACATTAGTACCGAAATACCGCAAATAAAAAAATAAAAAAAAAATGATAAAAAAAATAAATAATTGGGAATTTCTCCGATGTATAACACTCATATGGATAAATTTATTTGAACCATTTACAGGTATAGGAAAGATGGGTATATTCCCCCACCCCTTTTTTTATCCACTGCCAAATCGACGACCTATATATTGTATAAAAAAGATAAATTTTTTTAATTTTTTGGATGAAAAAAAGAGTTTGTGAATAAAAAACAAATAAAGAAACAACTTTGCTGACAATTTTTTATTTTTTGTCTGGTCTGAAGAGTCCTACTATCCTAATATTCTGATGTTAGATCAGTTTCGATATCTTTGAATACGAACAGAAAAGAGAGGATAGGCTCAAGAGAGGATAGGTTCATTCCATTCAAAGATATGGGAATGTCTATCAAAGGAAAGAAACAATTGAGCGTGAGAGCCAAATGAATCAAAAGATTCATGTTTGGTTCGGGAAGAGATATGAGAGTTGTGAAATGAATGTAAAGATAATCTACTTTCATTAAATGATTTATTAGATAAGCGAAAACAAAGGATCTTGAGTACTATTCGAAATTCAGAAGAATTACGTAGAGGGGCCGCTGAACAGCTCGAAAGAGCGCGGGCTCGATTACGTAAAGTGGAAATGGAAGCAGATGAGTATAGACTGAATGGATACTCTGAGATAGAAAGAGAGAAAATAAATTTGATTAATGCTACTTGCGATAGTTTGGAACAATTAAAAAATTACAAAAATGAAACTCTTTTTTTTGAACAACAAAGAGCGGTTAATCAGGTACGACAGCAAGTTTTCCAACAAGCTTTACAAAGAGCTCTAGGAACTCTGAATAGTTGTTTGAATAGCGAATTACATTTTCGTACCATCAGTGCTAATATTGGTATCCTCGGGTCCGTGGAAGAAATAACTGATTAGCCTTTTTAATCTAGTTTAAAGTTTAGGTGTTTTTTTTCCTTTCCTTCC